TATTGAGATCTTTTCCCGGAGCGCGATTGGTTTCTAAGATCACTTCCGGGTGTCGGCCTTTTACTAGTTAGTCCCGGTAAAACACCCAGACGGCGTATTTTTTTGAAACGAGGCCCTCGGTAACGAGACATAAAGACTCCTTTTTTTTTTGAAATTTCTTTAATTACATTATAGAATAAATCTAAATTAAGACTGAACTAAACGATAAACGAAGCTAAATCCACTGAAGTACTGTATTACACAAAAAAGAATGAGATGAATTGTATCAATATACAGACTATATATATATACGAGGTTAAGTTAGGTAGAGATCTAATTGCCCCAATCCATTTTTTATTCATAGTTGGGAGTTCTTACGCCATAATAGATCAGTGATCCTTGGAGAAGGGGATACGAAGTTTTTTCAATATTTCTTGATTGCATTGCAAATTGCAAGGAGAAATTTTATGTAATGTAAAAAAAAAAAAGAACAAAGAGATAAAAGCCGGCTATCGGAATCGAACCGATGACCATCGCATTACAAATGCGATGCTCTAACCTCTGAGCTAAGCGGGCTCACATCAAATAAATTTCATTGTGCTGTACATAGGATTTTAGTAAAATACAGCAATCTTAGCTATTACATATTAATTCATAATGATGATGAGACTCTAATTTTATTTATATTTTATTTATATTTATTCTATTTTATATTCTAATTAAATGAATTCTCAATTTAGAATTCTATATATAATAGAAAGAACAATTAAAATATAATAGAAAGAACAATTAAATTAATAGAATGGATTAGAGTTTAGAATATAGATTTTTATACGTACTTAACTTAGAATAGAATAACTCTAGTCTAATTAGACAGACAAATTCGACGGACAAAGGCGGCCTTAAGGAAAAGATAAGGATAAAATCCAGATTACGATTTTATATTATTTAATTTAGAAAAAATTAATAATATAATGAGACATATAATATTAATGAGACATTCCTATGGTTTCATTCGGAAAAGTAAGAAATTAAGGCAAAAAAAAAGAATCGACCGTTTGAGTATTCCAAATCTCAGGGTAAAAATAAGAGTAAGAGAGACATATATGTGTGGTATATATCCATCCATATTGAATTGCAGATACATCAATGATAGAATCATTTTGTATTGGGTTAAATACACACCCAGGTACTACGATATATGAAAAAAAAATAGAAAAGAGATCGAACAAATAGGAGGAGACAGAGACACTAAATCTATATATATGCATAGATTTATATGAAAAATGAAAGAATTAAATGTAAATGTCTCCAGAATAAATGAACAAAAGGAAAAAAAGGGATGGCATCCCAATGAGATCCCAGTCTCAAAACAAAAAAAAAAGGGGGGGATATGGCGAAATTGGTAGACGCTACGGACTTGATTGGATTGAGCCTTGGTATGGAAACATACTAAGTGATAACTTTCAAATTCAGAGAAACCCTGGAATTAAAAATGGGCAATCCTGAGCCAAATCCTGCTTTCAGAAAACAATAACAATAAAGGGGGGGTTCAGAAAGCAAGAATAGGGATAGGTGCAGAGACTCAATGGAAGCTGTTCTAACGACTAGAGTTGACTGCGTTGATCGAGGAATACTTCTATTTTAATTCCCGAAAGGAAAGTATGAACCCATATACGTACAAATACGTAATAAAATAGGAAAGAGGCGACCCAAATCCTATTTTTTTATGTTATATGAAAAAATAGAAGAATTTTTGTGAATCGATTCCAAGTTGAAGTAAGAATCGAATATTCATTGATCAAATCAGTTATTCTCTAACCTGGTAGATTTTTAAAAGAACTAACTAGTTGGACGAGAATAAAGATAGAGTCCCGTTATACATGTCAATATCAATACCGACAAAAATGAAATTTATAGTAAGAGGAAAATCCGTCGACTTTTAAAATCGTGAGGGTTCAAGTCCCTCTATCCCCAATAAAAAGTTCGGTCTACTACCTACCTATCTATTTTTTTTTCGAATTTTTTCTTTTTTACGGTTCCACATTTAGTTATGTTTCTCAGACATTCTACTCTTTCACAAACGGATCAGATTGTGGGAGAAAAGTTTTCTCTCTTATCGCAAGTCTTGTGATCTAATCTAGATATACAATCTATATGCAAATAAACATCTATGAGAAAGGAATCCCCATTTGAATCATTCACAGTTAACATAATTATTTTTAGTGAAACTTACAAAGTTTTCTTTTTGAAGATACAAGCCAAGACCCATAAATTTAAATTACAGGGTTTGGATAAGATTTTTTAATGCTATGCTTAGTCTATTTTATTGACTGACATATACCCAACAAGCCTTTTAAATTCAATATGATGCATCGGGAAGAGTCGGGATAGCTCAGTTGGTAGAGCAGAGGACTGAAAATCCTCGTGTCACCAGTTCAAATCTGGTTCCTGGCATGTGGCTAATATAATTCTAGTCTAGATATTAGTATAAATTCATAGATATGGATCGGTATAGATA